AGCTTGAAGCCCAGTATTCAGCTTCTGCTGGATTATCCGCTTCTTGAAAGGCAGGCAGGCTCAGTCAGGTTCGCTCGCTAGTTATATGCTTAACACATGCATCTGAGGTCAGAGGTGCCGCTAAGGTGAACGCTCAGCTTCCACCGCTTTGATTGGTGATTGCCTATCTTGCTTCAAAAACGTGCTTCACCTCCATTGTCCATCAAAATACCATTTTGTTAAGTTGAACTCGTCACAATGAATGTCCTTTTCTGAACTTTGAACTCCGCTATCAGACGGGGGATTTACTAAACCGAAAAGGTGGACTAAGTACCGCTAACCCGAATGAATCGATGACCGCTATCGACGATGGCTATTCTCACTAACCGGATACGCTAACGAAACTGTTGACTTCAATGCCTTAGTGCTTTGCTTCTTCTTCTGTGTGTTATCCTTTGCTTTGCTCGTCTTTCCATCCTTTCATTCCTTCCCCACCCCTCTCAACTAATTATCCTTAACTCATTATCCGCATTCCACTACCGCTTCCTGCTAGCTAGTCAATTCAAAGTTTGACCTGTCGGTTAGGAAGGCGGTTCAGGACGAGGTCGAGCACTAGAAGTCACCGTACCACCGGAGAAGAGAGAGAAGAGGAGGACGCCACGGTTGGCCGCGAGGAATCAGACCCGTTCCCAGAGGAAGGCAAAGAGGAGGCCGAAAATAGAGAGGGAGCCCCGATCGCTTGATTGCACGATAGAGGGCCCAGATCGGCAGAGTCTGCTTCGCGCACATTTTTAGTAAGCATGCCCGGAGAAGAAGGAATAAATAAGCTACCATCGAAACGCACTATCTCAAGGTTTGGGGAAGCCAACAGCGTTAGATGGGGTACGCTTTAGGCCGGGGCTTACGACTTTCACCCCCGGGCGCCGCTAAGGGAAGGGCTGCACCCGACGGCACACTCCACGCTAGGGGAAGGGAGGCGAGCTCACCCCGACCCATAGTCGGGAACCCTTGCCCTTGGGTTGACTAGCGTGTATGTAGTTTCAAGGGCTAATCTAGTTGCATCATGTGTTAAGCATATGTTGATGAAAGCAAGGATTGCCTTTCTTTCCCCTCTCATCTAAGTTTTGGTTTCCTCTAGTTTCGAAACCTCTGCTTCCAGTGCTTTAGTCATTTTATAAACTTTATAATTACTTGCATACTATAATGGGAACTGGCAGAACTGGAGCGGTTGCTGGGTGTACTGGAGCTGGGGCAAACCATCGGTAAGGAAAATATCCATGCCCTTCTCTTCTTCAAGCCAAGCCTTCCCTAGCCAGTCATCAAGTCGGAGACGGAGCTTAGTCACTCGCGGGGATTAGTCATTTCTTTCTGCTTGTGCGCCTGACCATCGGGGATCATAGACCAATAAGGAGAGGGGCCAGTCTTGCTACTCACCATAGCACTTCCCTGGGAAGACGGGATGAGGTAAGCCAATATTCATATTCCAGTGCCGACTGCATGTACGACTAATTCTTAGATGCGTCATAGAATGATGCTGACTTTATTCGCTGTCGCTCATAGGATTCGGCTCATCATCTTCTCATGAGCTTTGACATGATGAGATAACTAGGTTTTTCTAGTCTTGCCAAGAGCGTTGTACGCGAGCCATCGTTGCTCGGATTGGAGAGCTCATCCGGGAAGAGAGTTTCTTTCATCTGCGCAGGCTGCTTTCGGTTGGTTTCATAAGGGCTAAACGCCCCCTTTCTTTGTTATGGAAAGGGGTGCCTAATACGGAGTTTATGAGATAGGCTTTATGTATTTTGATGGGTGGCGTGCCTCTTCACTGGCCTTCTTTTCCTATGTAGACTGGCTGGCCAAGGGTTACACTCTGGCTTGGCATTGGGATTTATAATACCAACCCATATTGAATCTAATTGCTTATCGAAAGCATTCTGTGAACTAAACCCTTCGTGACGCCCGCCTTCGGATACCCCCTTTTTTTCCCTTAAAGCTTCTTCGCCTAATGAACAGAGACCACTCTATTTAAATGTCAATTGGTGGGCCTTCGTCGCCTGCTTTCGACTCATCTGAATACACAGAGATTTATACTTGCTCCTAGTCTGAATACAAAGAGAAGAAAGAAAAAGACCAACCAAGCCCACTCAGGAGATCCTACCAAAAAAGATCAACAGAAATAATAACGCTAGATGAAGGGGAAGTCGTTTACGAGTTCGGGGTAGAGCTACAGAATAGCTTTCGATGCCAAGAGTTCCTCTTCCAATCTTCGCCTCTTCATCTTCCTAACCTAAGACGAGGAGAAGGAAGTAGAATACTTAGAATGCCAATGCTTTTCACAGACGGAGATGGACGAGAGAACTTTTGTCACCAAAGACGAGACGAGCGGGAAAACCCTCACTTCTAATAGTAGGACAGCAAGGCTGCTGCTTCAGAGCTTTCACTTTCAGTCCATGGTTCAAAATCATTCTTATTTCCGGGCGGAAGGCAATCAGTCGAAAGAACGAAAGTCAGAGAAAGTCGCAAG